ACAACAAGATGTTATTTGTAACAAGTAGTTTTGTTGGTTGGTTAATTGGTCACATTTTATTCATGAAATGGGTTGGATTGGTATTATTCTGGATACGGCAAAATCATTCTATTCGATCCAATAAGTACCTTGTGTCAGAATTGAGAAATTCTATGGCTCGAATCTTTAGTATTCTCTTATTTATCACCTGTGTCTACTATTTAGGCAGAATGCCGTCGCCTATTGTCACTAAGAAACTGAAAGAAACCTCAGAAATGGAAGAAAGGGGAGAAAGTGAGGAAGAAAGCGATGTAGAAACAACTTCCGAAACGAAGGAGACTAAACAGGAACAAGAGGGATCCGCCGAAGAAGACCCTTCCCTTTGTTCGGAAGAACAGGAAGATCCGGAAAAAATAGATGAAACGGAAGAGATCCGAGTGAATGGAAAGGAAAAAACAAAGGGGGAATTCCACTTTCACTTTAAAGAGACATGCTATAAAGATAGCCCAGTTTACGAAGATTCTTATCTTGATAGGTATCAAGATAATTGGGAATTGGGAAGACTTAAAGAAGAGAAAAATGAAAAGACTTATTTCTGGTTTGAAAAACCTCTTGTGACTTTTCTTTTCGATTATAAACGATGGAATTGTCCATTGCGATATATAAAAAATGATCGGTTTGAAAATGCTGTACGAAATGAAATGTCACAATATTTTTTTTATACATGTCCAAGTAATGGGAAAAAAAAAATATCTTTTACATATCCACCTAGTTTATCGACTTTTTCGGAAATGATAGAACGAAAAATGTCTTTGTACACGACAAAAAAATTATCCCAGGGAGACCTGTATAATTATTGGGTTTATACCAATGAACAAAAAAAATACAACTTGAGCAATGAATTAATAAGTCGAATAAAAGCTCTAGAAAAAGAAAAAAAAGAAAAGGGATTTCTTTCTCTAGATATGCTCGAAAAAAGGACTAGATATTGCAATCATGAGAATGAACAAGAATGCTTGACCAAAACATATGATCCTTTATTGAGCGGACCATGCCGTGGAGCAATAAAAAAATTTGATTTACGTACAATCATGAATAATTTAATCCCTTATATGGAAGATTCCATAAAAAGTCTTTGGATAAATAAGATCCATGAGCTACTTTCTAATAATTTCCGAGAATTTGAACATCAAAAGAATTCGCTTGATGGTGGCAAATCATTTTTTAATTATATTGGTAATTTCTTAACTTCATTTTCTTTTGAATTCACACCCAATTTTTCTTTGAAAAACAGTTCTTTATTGGCAGAACAACGAAAAATTGATTCAGAAAGTCAAGCAAAATCTTTGAAATTTGTATTCGATATAATTACAATTGATCCAAATGATCAAACAACAACTAGAAATGAATCTATTGGAATAGAAGAAATCAGTAAAAAGGTTCCTCGATGGTCATATAAATTGACCAATGTTATGGAAGAACAGGAGGAAGAAAATGAGGAAAAATTGACGGAAGATCATGAAATTCGTTCAAGAAAAGCCAAACGTGTGGTAATTTATACTGATAATGAGAATAATACCAATTCTATTACTAATACGAATAATACTAGTAATAGTGATCAAGGAGAAGAGGTGGCTTTGATACGCTACTCGCAACAATCGGATTTTCGTAGGGATATAATAAAAGGATCCATGCGTACTCAAAGACGTAAAACAGTTACTTGGGAAATGTTTCAAGCAAATGTGCATTCCCCACTTTTTTTGGATCGAATAGACAAAACATTTTTTTTTTCTTCTTTTGATATCTCTGAAATGATGAATCTCATTTTTAGGAATTCGGTCGAGAGAGAACCGGAATTGAAAATTTCAAATTTTGAGGAGGAAGAAACAAAAGAAAAGAAAAAAAAAAACGAGGAGAAAAAAGAGGAAAATGAACGTATAGCAATATCAGAAACTTGGGATAACATTATATTTGCTCAAGCAATAAGAGGTTCGATGTTAGTAACCCAATCCTTTCTTAGAAAATACATTGTATTGCCTTCATTGATAATAGTTAAAAATATTGGCCGTATGTTATTATTCCAATTCCCCGAGTGGTATGAGGATTTGAAGGAATGGAATAGAGAAATGCATGTTAAATGCACCTATAATGGTGTTCAATTATCGGAAACAGAATTTCCAAAAGATTGGTTAACAGACGGTATTCAGATAAAGATTCTATTTCCTTTCTTTCTTAAACCTTGGCGAAGATCTAAAATACGATCTCATCATAGAGATCCAATGAAAAAAAAAGGAAAAAAAGCAAATTTTTGTTTTTTAACAATTTGGGGAATGGAAGCAGAAGTTCCTTTTGGTTCTCCCCGAAAACGACCTTCTTTTTTTGAACCCATTTATAAAGAACTCCAAAAAATAATTAGAAAAATAATTAGAAAAGTAAAAAAGAATTTTTTTTTCGTTCTAAAAGTTTTTAAAGAAAAAAAAAGATGGGTTATCAAAATAGTTCTAGTTATAAAACAAAAAATGAAGGAACTTGAAAAAATAAACCCCATTTTCTTATTTGAATTGAGGAAGGTAAAAATATATAAACCGAATGAAAATGTAAGAGATTCTAAAATAAATAATAAGATTATTCACGAATCAACCATTCGAATTCGATCCATGAATTGGGCAAATTACTCACTCATAGAAAAAAAAATAAAGGATCTTGCTGATAGGACAGTCATAATCAGGAATCAAATAGAACTAGAACGAATCACAAAAGACAAGAAAAAAATAGTTCTAACTTGTGATGATAAAAAATCGGAATCAAAGAAACATATTTTGCAGATATTTAAAAGAAAAAAGATACGATTTATACGTAAATTAAATTTTTTTATGAAATCATTCATTGAAAAAATATACATAGATATCTTTCTACGTATGATTACTATTTTTAGGATCAATGCACAATTTTTCTTTGAATCAACAAAAAAAATTATCGCAAAATCGATTTACAACGATGAAACAAATCGAGAAGGAATTGATGAAACAGATCAAAATACAATGAACTTTATTTCGACTATAAAAAAATCGTTTTATAATACTAATATCAGTAATAATAATTCAAATATTTATTATTATAAAAATATTTATTATTATAATTATGATTTATCCCCCTTGTCCCAAGCATATGTATTTTACAAACTATCACAAACCCAATTACTTAACAAGCATCACTTGAAATCTGTACTTCAATATCCCAGGACCCATTCTTTTATTAAGGATAAAATCAAGGATTATTGTATGACACGAGGAATATTTGATTCCAAATCAAAGCAAAAGAAAATTTATAAGTCTGGAAAAAATGAATGGAAAAACTGGTTAAAGGGCCATTATCAATACAATTTATCTCAGACAAAATGGTCTCGATTAGTACCTCAAAAATGGCGAAATAGAATCAACCAACGTTCTACGATTCAAAATAAAAACTCAATTAAATTTGATTCACATAAAAAAGAAAAAGACCAATTAATTCATTACATGAAACAAAATTACTATGCGGTGGCAGTGGATTCATTGACGAGTCAAAAAGAAAAATTTAAAAAACACTACAGATATTATCTTTTATCACATAAATATATGAATTATGGGAATAGGAAGGACTCATACTCATATATTTTTGAATCAACATTACAAGCAAAAGGAGACCAAGAAATTCCATACAATTTCAATACACTGAAACCCGAATCATTTTATGTATTGGTAAGTATAGCTATTAGTAATTATCTAGAAAAGGAATATATTATTGCTACACATAAAAATCTGGATAGAAAATATTTTGATTGTAGAATTCTCTATATTTGTCTTAGAAAAAATATCGACATTGAGACCTGGACCAATACGCATATCAGCACCAAAATTGAGAAAAATACTAAGACTGAAAACAAAATTATTAAAAAATTGAAAAAAAAAGATATTTTTTCTCTTACAATTCATCAAGGAATTAAACCATCCCATCAAAAAAAACACTTTTTTGATTGGATGGGAATGAATCAAGAAAAGGTTTATCGTACCATATCAAATCTAGAACCCCGGTTCTTCCCAGAATTTGTGCCACTTTTTGATGCATATAAGATTAAACCATGGATCATACCAATCAAATTACTTCTTTTTAATTTTTATTTCTATGAAAATATTAGTCAAAAAAAAAGCATCAACATAAATCAAAATAAAAAAAAAAATCTTCCGATATCATCTAATCAAAAAGAATATCTTAAATTAGAAAATTCCAACCAAGAAAAAAACGAACAACAGGGACAAGAAAATCTTGAATCAGATATACGAAAAAAAAACAAAAAAAAAAATGTTGAAGACAATTACGCGGGATCAGACATTAAAAAAGGTAAAAAGAAAAAAAAATCCAAGAAAAAGAAGGAAGCAGAACTAGATTTCTTCCTGAAAAAATATTTCCTTTTTCAATTAAGATGGGATGACTCCTTGAATCAAAGAATGATCAATAATATCAAGGTATATTGTCTCCTACTTAGACTGATAAATCCAAGGAAAATTGCTATATCCTCGATTCAAAGAGGAGAAATGCATCTGGATGTAATGCTAATTCAGAAAGATCTAGCTCTTACAGAATTGATAAAAAAGGGAGTATTGATTATCGAACCGATTCGTTTATCTATAAAAAGGGATGGAAAATTTATTATATATCAAACCCTAGGTATTTCATTGATCGATAAAATTAAGCACCAAATTAACAGAAAATGCATAAAAAAAAGATATATTGATAAGAAGAATTTTGATAAATCCGTTGCAAGACACGGCAATATGCTTGTGGATGGAGACAAAAGTAATTATGATTTCTTTGTTCCTGAAAATATTCTATCTCCTGGACGTCGTAGAGAATTTAGAATTCTAATTTGTTTTAATTCTCATAATTGGAATTTTGTGGATAGAAATCTAGTATTTTGCAATGAAAACAACATAAGAAACTCCGGAAAATTTTTGAATGAGGACAAGCATTTTAATACTAAAAAATTCATTAAATGCAAATTGTTTCTTTGGCCCAATTACCGATTAGAAGATTTAGCTTGTATGAATCGCTATTGGTTTAATACCAATAATGGCAATTGTTTCAGTATGTCAAGGATATATATGTATCCACGATTCATAATTTGTTAATAGTATATTTCCTATATATCTGTGATATTTTTCGGTAGATGAAAGCCGAAAGATATACATATACGCTGTATTACATTCTGGTACATGACACGGATCTAATGGCGTATCAACTCAATTGGATCTAGGACAAAATCGGCAGAATCTTTTTAGGTACAAAGAAATCATTCTCTTCCATGAATGTAGAAATGTATTTTCTCTTTCTTTTCTATCCAAATCAAATTGAAAATTTGATTTGGATAGAAAAGAAAGAGAAAATAGGAAAAAATCCAAATTTTTGTGTGTACTAGATTAAAATAACTGGCATAAATTTTATTATTTTTATTTTTCCTGATCGATTCGGTAAAGTAAAATAAATCCATGGGAAAGAAAAAAAGATAGAAAAATTTTTTTATGATCAAAAATTCATTCATCTCAGTTATTTCACAAGAAGAAAAAGAAGAAAACAAGGGTTCTGTTGAATTTCAAGTATTAAGTTTTACCAGTAAGATACGTAGACTTACTTCACATTTGGAATTGCACAAAAGAGATTTTTTATCCCAAAGAGGTCTACGAATAATTCTGGGAAAACGTCAACGGCTCCTGGCTTATTTGTCAAAGAAAAATAGAGTCCGTTATAAGAAATTAATGGATCAGTTGGATATTCGGGAGCCAAAAACTCGTTAATTTAATCGTTTGAATTTTTTTTTAATAGTTATTTTATTAGATTTTTCATTTTGATGAACCTCCTTTTGAGGAATTCGTGGAATAATGAATTAAGGAAGAAAAAATATGACTATACCAACTACAAGAAAAGATCTCATGATAGTCAATATGGGTCCTCAACACCCATCAATGCATGGTGTTCTTCGACTGATCGTTACTCTCGATGGTGAAGATGTTATTGATTGTGAACCCATATTGGGATATTTACACAGAGGGATGGAAAAAATAGCAGAAAACCGAACAATTATACAATATCTTCCTTATGTAACACGTTGGGATTATTTAGCTACTATGTTCACAGAGGCAATAACGGTAAATGCACCAGAACAATTGGAAAATGTTCAAGTACCTCAGAGAGCCAGTTATATCAGAGTAATTATGCTGGAGCTGAGCCGTATAGCTTCTCATTTGTTATGGCTTGGACCTTTTATGGCAGATATCGGTGCACAGACTCCTTTTTTCTATATTTTCAGAGAAAGAGAATTGTTATATGATTTATTCGAAGCCGCCACAGGTATGCGAATGATGCATAATTATTTCCGCATCGGAGGAGTAGCTGCTGATCTACCTCATGGCTGGATAGATAAATGTTTGGATTTCTGCGATTATTCTTTAACAGGAGTTGTTGAATATCAAAAACTTATTACACGGAATCCCATTTTTTTGGAACGAGTTGAAAGAGTGGGCATTATTGGTGGAGAGGAAGCAATAAATTGGGGTTTATCAGGACCAATGTTACGAGCTTCTGGAATCCAATGGGATCTTCGTAAGGTTGATCATTATGAGTGTTACAATGAATTCGATTGGGAAGTCCAATGGCAAAAAGAAGGAGATTCATTAGCTCGTTATTTAGTACGAATAGGTGAAATGGGGGAATCTATAAAAATTATTCAACAGGCTCTAGAAGGAATTCCTGGAGGGCCCTATGAGAATTTAGAAGTCCGACGCTTTGATAGAGCAAAAAATTCCGAATGGAATGATTTTGAATATAGATTTATTAGTAAAAAACCTTCACCCAATTTTGAATTGTCGAAACAAGAACTTTATGTCAGAGTAGAAGCCCCAAAAGGAGAATTAGGAATTTATTTGATAGGGGATAATAGCACTTTCCCCTGGAGATGGAAAATTCGTCCACCCGGTTTCATCAATTTGCAAATTCTTCCTCAGCTAGTTAAAAGAATGAAATTGGCTGATATCATGACGATATTAGGTAGTATAGATATCATTATGGGAGAAGTTGATCGTTGAAATGATAATTGATACGACAGAAGTACAAGCTATCAATTCTTTTTCTACATTGGAATCCATAAAAGAAATCTATGGACTCATATGGATGTTTGTATCCATTTTTACCCTTATATTTGGAATCATAATAGGGGTACTAGTAATTGTGTGGTTAGAAAGAGAAATATCTGCAACGATACAACAACGTATTGGGCCTGAATATGCTGGTCCGTTGGGAATTCTTCAAGCTCTAGCAGATGGGACTAAATTACTTTTTAAGGAGGACCTACTCCCATCTAGAGGGGATATTCGTTTATTTAGTGTCGGACCGTCTATAGCGGTCATATCAATTCTACTAAGTTATTTAGTAATTCCTTTTGGGTACCGCCTTGTTTTAGGTGATCTCAGTATAGGTGTTTTTTTATGGATCACCATTTCAAGTATTGCCCCTATTGGGCTTCTTATGTCAGGATATGGATCGAATAATAAATATTCTTTTTCAGGTGGTCTACGAGCTGCTGCTCAATCTATTAGTTATGAAATACCATTAACTCTATGTGTGTTATCAATATCTCTACGTGTGATTCGTTGGAACATGAACTTTTACCTCTTTCCTAGAAATAAATAGAGAAAAGAGGTTGAATGTATTGAATAGATATTTTTTTTTTATTCATCGATGAGTTAAACCAGATAGTTATATGAGTGAAACAAAACAGCTTATAAATTTGCAGTAAGAAGAGAAAATCTCATTCCCTATGTACAAGAATGAAGTTAAAGTAAACATAAGCAGCGTAACCTGTTTACCCCAAGATTGAGATTCTTTGATTAGTCATCATATCTTGAAGCGGGTGCAAAAGATCAACTATATGGAGTTTCCACTACTGCCTTGTATGTATTAACATACCGGGGATCAATCAAAAATCGGTGGACAGTTAGGAACACCAAGGTACACAAAGGATTAGTAATGGGGATAATGTAAGGTATCAAAAAAAGAGATATTTCTGCATAAAACGAATCATAATAAGGGCTTTAAGTTGGTAGAAATGATCAAGAAGTACCTCCCTACGATTCCGATCTCGAGTATGCTCCTATTCACTGATTAAAGAAATGACTATCAAGAACGAATTAATCCTTTATTTTTTTTTTTCTAAATTAAATACCTTCTTCTGAGACAGAAGAACAGGAACAAAAGAGACAGAAGAACAGGAACAAAAGAAATGGAATGCAATAATCGAATGAATGAATAAAAATTTTTATAAAAAAAAAAAAAAAAGATCTTTATTTATTCTTTCTTTCCTATATCCGTATTCATACATAGGGAATTCTTATCATGATTCATGAACTAATGCCTATATATATTATATATTGATAACGAATATTTTATTGAAAGATTAAGTTATTACCGAACAAAGAAAAATTATCATTATAAGGATGAGATCAATTCGAAAGCACTTTTTTCTTATTCTAGCGGACAGAATTCCATTGGTCTAATTTGGGACTCTCCGGTGTATCTTTATTCGATCTATCCTCCAAAGAGGAGGAAAATACCGAACCAGTCCTTACATTTATTTGTGGCCATAGAGGAGCCGTATGAAGCTGAAGTTTCATGTACGGTTTTGTAATAGAGATGGGAACAGTGATGTTATTATCGACTATGATTATCTAATAGTTCAAGTACAGTTGATATAGTTGAAGCACAGTCAAAATATGGTTTTTGGGGGTGGAATCTGTGGCGTCAACCTATAGGGTTTATTGTTTTTCTAATTTCTTCTCTAGCCGAATGTGAGAGATTGCCGTTTGATTTACCGGAAGCAGAGGAGGAATTAGTAGCAGGTTATCAAACCGAATATTCAGGTATCAAATTTGGTTTATTTTATATTGCTTCTTACCTAAATCTATTACTTTCTTCATTATTTGTAACAGTTCTTTACTTAGGTGGGTGGAATTTTTCTATTCCGTACATATCTATTCCTGAACTTTTCGGAATAAATAAAATGGCCGGAGTTTTTGGAATGACAATTGGTATCTTTATTACATTAGCTAAAGCTTATTTGTTTCTGTTCATTCCTATCACAACAAGATGGACTTTGCCTAGGATAAGAATGGACCAACTATTAAATCTTGGATGGAAATTTCTTTTACCTATTTCTTTAGGTAATCTATTATTGACAACTTCTTCCCAACTTGTTTCACTATAAATAAGAAAATACGATAACGATATTCCAGATTCATAACCTCTTTCAAACAAGAGAAAGAAACATCAATTTATTCCTGGATATTTACAATATGTTCTCTATGGTGACTGGGTTCATGAATTATAGTCAACAAACAATACGAGCTGCAAGGTATATTGGTCAAAGTTTCGTAATTACCTTATCCCACACAAATCGTTTACCTATAACTATTCAATATCCTTATGAAAAATCGATCACATCAGAGCGTTTCCGTGGTCGAATCCACTTTGAATTTGATAAATGTATTGCTTGTGAAGTATGTGTTCGTGTATGCCCGATAGATCTACCCGTTGTTGATTGGAGATTTGAAAAAGATATTAAAAAAAAACAATTGCTTAATTATAGTATTGATTTTGGGGTCTGTATATTTTGTGGTAATTGTGTCGAGTATTGTCCAACAAACTGTTTATCAATGACTGAAGAATATGAACTTTCTACTTCTGATCGTCACGAATTGAATTATAATCAAATTGCTTTGGGTCGGTTACCAATGTCAATAATTGGAGATTACACAATTCAAACAGTTATGAATTCGACTCAAATCAAAATAGACAAAGATAAACCCTTTGATTCAAGAACGATTACCAATTACTAAGATTTTGTTTTGATATAAAAGACCCAAGCTTTTTTTATTTTGTTTGGTCAGTAACTACAAATAATAACTAATAATTATTGATTGTTGAGAATTTTTCTTTGATTTAAACTGAGAATATATTTTTCGTGATGATTTCGAAATATACAATCCCCATTACTCTTTTCTCGATAATTTTATCTATATCTACATTAATCCATATAAAAAAGTTTTAATTCAATTAGGAATGTATCATATACAATAAAAAAAAGGGGGTTACCCCTTTTCCTTTCCTGGACCATTCAGTAAGGTCATGAAATATTTCGACTTATTTATTAATTTATCATTTTAATAATGGATTTACCTGGACCAATACATGATATTCTTGTAGTATTTTTTGGATCAGTTCTTGTATTAGGAGGTCTGGGAGTAGTATTACTTACCAATCCCATTTATTCTGCCTTTTCATTGGGATTGGTTCTTGTTTGTATATCCTTATTCTATATTCTATCGAATTCCTATTTTGTAGCTGCCGCACAGCTCCTTATTTATGTTGGAGCCATAAATGTCTTAATCATATTTGCTGTAATGTTCATGAATGGTTCAGAATATTCCAATGATTCCTATTTTTGGACCATTGGAGATGGGGTCACTTCACTGGTTTGTACAAGTATTCTTTTTTCACTAATTACTATTATCCCAGATACGTCATGGTACGGAATTTTTTGGACTACAAGATCAAGCCAGATTATAGAACAGGACCTAATAAGTAACATTCAACAAATTGGGATTCATTTATCAACAGATTTTTATCTTCCGTTTGAACTCATTTCCATAATTCTTTTAGTTTCCTTGATAGGTGCAATTACTATGGCTCGTCAATAATAAATACTTAGAATTAAATTCTAAGATTTATAAATTCTAAATAAATAAAATAAATGGAAGGGTTTAAGGTTTTTATAAGGTTTTTAATTAAACCTATCTATTGCAAATACCTTCTTTTATTCTGTAATCGTTCTATTCTAATCAATCGAATCGGTTGAATTGTTGTTTATATTGAAATGAATCGAGATTGATAAGGAGTTAGTCAATGATGTTCGAGCATGTACTTTTTTTGAGTGTCTATTTATTCTCTATCGGTATCTATGGATTGATCACAAGTCGAAAGATGGTTAGAGCACTTATGTGTCTTGAGCTTATACTCAATTCGGTTAATATCAATCTCGTAACATTTTCTGATATATTTGATAGTCGCCAATTAAAAGGCGACATTTTCTCAATCTTTGTCATAGCTGTTGCGGCTGCTGAAGCAGCTATTGGGCTAGCTATTGTTTCATCAATCCATCGTAACAGAAAATCAACTCGTATCAATCAATCGAATTTGTTGAATAATTAGTTATGATCATAAGATACATAATATCACATRGAATATTAATCTATTAGATATTCTATTATATTAWATATTAAATATTTAATAATATAAATATAAAAAAAAAAAAAAAATATTAAATACATATATAAAATWTAAATTTATTCTAATCTAATTTTATTAGAATTAATATGTTATTATTAATAATTTTATTATAATTATCATATTATTATATCATTTTATTATAATTATCATTTTATTATATAATATCTTATATAATATCTTATATAATAATTAATATCTTATATAATAATTAATATACTTATTTATATTTTATATTTTTTTTATTTATATTTTATATTTTTTTTTTTTTATTATTATAATTTTATTATTTTTATTTTTATTTTTAATATTATTATATTATTTTATTATTATTATATTATTATTATAAATATATTATTATAATTATTATTATAAATATATTATTATAATTATATAATTATTATAAATATATAAATATAAAATATATACTAAATATATATATATTTAGTATTGAATTAATTTACTATTGACCAATTTGTTGGTCAATTTTAATTCACATGTGCAACTCGCATGATCATGGTTGTTGAAAGAGAAATCAAAGTCTCTTGGACTTTTCTCATGAACAGATTTAGAAATATATTGATTCTTAAAATTTTGATAAACCACTGCTTCGTCTGGTGTCTACAATATAAATGTATGATTCATTTACTACTAATTTTTTTTTACCAGATCGAAAATTTTTTATGCTCAAAACTGGAATTTATAGATCCAATGTCACATTCAGTAAAAATTTATGATACATGTATAGGGTGTACTCAATGTGTACGAGCCTGCCCCACAGATGTATTGGAAATGATACCTTGGGACGGATGTAAAGCTAAACAAATTGCTTCCGCACCAAGAACCGAGGACTGTGTAGGTTGTAAGAGATGTGAATCCGCCTGCCCAACAGATTTTTTGAGTGTCCGTGTTTATTTATGGCATGAAACAACTCGCAGCATGGGTCTATCTTATTGATACGTTACAAAAAACTCCACTTGAATCATTTGATTCCTCTTTACCGACAAAAGCCCGTACTCGATAAAATTTATTATTTCGAGCACGGRTTTTTTTGGTCAAAACATATCTTGTCTTTATCACGAGTTATTTTCCTTGGTTAACAATACTTGTTGTTTTGCCGATATTCGCGGGTTCCTCAATTTTATTTTTTC